GCGGAGAAATTTTATGTTATATATGGTAATCCCTCTGATATATGAATTGGATCCGAAATTTCCGATTTTTGAAAAAAAGAGAAAGGACGGGTTGTCTAATATCACTCCTCCTCCATCAGTTGAAACTTTAAAGGGGTTTTACCTGGAATGAAAGAAGAAAAATCGATTCATGAAGGTTTAATTATTGAATCACTTCCTAACGGCATGTTCCGGGTTCGTTTAGATAATGAGGATCTGATTCTAGGTTATGTTTCAGGAAGGATACGGCGTAGTTTTATACGAATCCTGCCGGGGGATAGAGTTAAAATTGAAGTAAGCCGTTATGATTCAACTAGAGGGCGTATAATTTATAGACTCCGTAACAAGGATTCAACCGATTAAGTTGCTTTTCCACTTCTACATTCCGGAATACGAGATTCAAAATTTCAAGAAACTTATTTTCTTCCAAGAAACAGATTCGGAATTAAAGTAAGGAATGAAAAATATGAAAATAAGAGCCTCCGTGCGTAAAATTTGTGAAAAATGTCGACTAATTCGTAGGCGGGGACGAATTATAGTAATTTGTTCCAACCCGAAACATAAACAACGACAAGGATAATAAGTCTACTAATAAAGGAGACTTTCTAACGGACTGGATGTACAAATGATGTACAAAAAAAGAAAAGATTTGTTTTGACATGAAATGGATATTTCCATATATCTCTGACTCATATTTATGAGACAATAAAATATGGCAAAACCCATACCAAGAATTGGTTCACATAGGAATAGGCGTATTAATTCGCGTAAGAGTGCACGTAAAATACCAAAAGGGGTTATTTATGTTCAAGCCGGTTTCAACAATACCATTGTGACTGTTACAGATGTACGAGGTCGAGTGGTTTCTTGGGCCTCCGCCGGCACTTGCGGGTTCAAAGGGGCAAAAAGAGGGACACCGTTTGCTGCTCAAACCGCAGCAGGAAACGCTATTCGTAAAGTAGTCGAGCAAGGTATGCAACGAGCAGAAGTCATGATAAAGGGTCCTGGTCTCGGAAGGGATGCAGCATTACGAGCTATTCGGAGAAGCGGCATACTATTAAGTTTCGTACGCGATGTAAGCCCCATGCCGCATAATGGCTGTCGACCCCCTAAAAAAAGACGTGTGTAAAAATAAACTAAGCATTGAAGGGATTTCAAGAGAAATAAATGACTCAACGATCTGATCTATTATCTATAATATTACTATGGTTCGAGAGAAAATAAGAGTATCTACTCGGACACTGCAGTGGAAGTGTGTTGAATCAAGAACAGATAGTAAACGTCTTTATTATGGACGCTTTATTCTATCTCCACTTATGAAAGGTCAAGCCGACACAATAGGAATTGCGATGCGCAGAGCTCTGCTTGGAGAAATAGAAGGAACATGTATTATACGCGCAAAGTCTGAGAAAATACCACACGAATATTCTACTATAGTAGGTATTCAAGAATCAGTACATGAAATTTTAATGAATTTGAAAGAAATTGTATTGAGAAGCAATTTATATGGAACCTGTGATGCGTCTATTTGTGTTAGGGGACCTGGATGTGTAACTGCTCAAGATATCATCTCACCACCTTATGTGGAAATCGTTGATACTACCCAACATATAGCTAACTTGACGGAACCGATAGATTTGCGTATTGGATTACAACTCGAGAGGAATCGCGGATATCGTATAAAAACGCCAAATAACTTTCAAGACGGAAGTTATCCTATAGATGCTGTATTCATGCCTGTTCGAAATGTGAATCATAGTATTCATTCGTACAGTAATGGTAATGAAAAACAAGAGATACTTTTTCTCGAAATATGGACAAACGGTAGTTTAACTCCTAAAGAAGCACTTTATGAAGCCTCTCGGAATTTAATTGATTTATTTATTCCCTTTCTATATGCGGAAAAAGAAAACTTCCATTTCGAGGATAATCAAGACAGGGCTACTTTACCCCTTTTTTTCTTTTATGATAGATTGACTGAACTAAGAAAAAACAAAAAAAAAATAGCAGTGAAATCTATTTTTATTGATCAATTAGAATTGCCTCCCAGGATCTATAATTGCCTAAAAAATTCCAATATACATACATTATTGGACCTATTGAATAACAGTCAAGAAGATCTTATGAAAATTGAGCATTTTCACATAGAAGATGTAAAACAAATAGCGGGCGCTCTAGAAAAGCATTTCGTAATTAATTTACCTAAAAAGAAGGTTTAAATTCATTGGATTTTTTTTTAGAATTCAAAACCAATACCAATAATAAATTCATTTTTGAGTGTAATCCGTATTATTAGGAATAGCTCCTGAATTCAATTAAAATTCAATCGATGTATCTAGGGAAAATTCACTTTGAAGCACCTATTCCCTAGATACACACGTCAGATTATTTTACAATTGAATCAATTTAAAAAAGACCTAAAGTTAGAGATTTATCAATCGGTAAGGTTGCTCCAATACCTAACCAAAGGGCCACTACGGTG